TACCAAAGCGTCGAATTTCTAAATTCTCATAGGGTCCCCCTGGAATTCCTTCCAGAGCCTGTTGGATAATTTTTATGGATTCTGTCATTTCACTGATTCGTACTAAATACCGAGCTAATGAATCCCCTTCTTTTTGCCATTGAATCTCCCAATCAAATTCGTCGTAAGACTCATAACGATCAATTTTACGAAGATCCCACTGTATTCCGGAAGCTCGTAGCATTGGGCCCGATAAACCCCAATTTAGTGCTTCTTCTGCGCCAATAATGCCTACGCCTTCAACTCGTTCTAAAAAAATAGGATTCCGCGTAATAAGCTTTTGATATTCAGCAACCCCGGTTAAAAAATAATCGCAAAAATCCAAACATTTATCTATCCAGCCATGAGGTAGATCAGCAGCTACTCCTCCGATACGAAAATAATTATGCATCATGCGCATACCGGTAGCAGCTTCGAACAAGTCATATATTAACTCTCGTTCTCGAAAAATATAGAAGAAAGGGGTCTGTGCCCCAATATCTGCCATAAAAGGGCCAAGCCATAACAAATGAGAAGCGATACGACTTAACTCCAACATAATAGCTCTGATATAGCTAGCCCTTTTAGGTACTTGAATATTGCCTAGCTGTTCGGGTCCATTTACGGTTATTGCTTCTGTGAACATAGTAGCTAAATAATCCCAACGCGTTACATAAGGCAAATATTGTATAATTGTTCGATTTTCCGCAATTTTCTCCATCCCTCTATGTAAATAACCCAGTATTGGTTCACAATCAATAACATTTTCACCATCGAGAGTAACAATCAGTCGAAGAACACCATGCATTGATGGGTGGTGAGGGCCCATATTGACTATCATGAGGTCTTTTCTTGTAGTTGGTGCAATCATAAGTTTTTTCCCGAGTCGTTCTTCCATGCATTGCTGAAAGTAAAAAGAAGTTCATCAAAATTTAAACGACTAAGCTCAAATGGTATCACGCTTCAAATTAACGAGTTTTTATCTCTCGAATATTTAACTCACTAATTAATTCTTTATAGCGTCTTCTATTTTTTTTTGACAAATAGGCCAGCAGTCGTTGGCGTTTTCCCAAAATTTTCCGCAAACCTCTCTGGGATGAAGAGTCTTTTTTGTGCAATTCCAAATGTGAAGTAAGTCTTCTTATCTTAGTGGTAAAATTGAATACTTGAAATTCAACAGACCCTCTGTTTTCTTCGTTTTCTTTTTGAGAAATAACCGAAATGAATGAATTTGTTACCATAAAAAAATCCCCTTTCCCTTTTTACAGATATGGATTTTATTGATCAGTAATAATAATGCCATTAATTGGAATCTGGTATATACAATAATCTAATCCGAATTTCTTTATGAACTCCTAATTTTCTGAATTCAAATCAATTAATCCAATTTCTAATTGGATTTAGATAGGGATAGAAAAGGATTGGTACATTTTCGCATCGAAGAATTTAGACCTAAAACAAAGAAGGTTCTGTTGATTCATTTCGAGATCTAATCGAGACATTATTCATTTCCTATTTCCTATTGGATATTAGAATGAAATGTGAGACAAGACATGTGATCTATGTATTTGTTTGCTTTGATATACCCTATTATATATATAGGGTATAGAATATATAGAAAAAGTGTATTATCCACGAAATGTCAAAATTTCAATCGTGGATACAGATGTATTCTTAACATACTGAAACGACTGCCATTATTGGTATCAAACCAATAACGATTCATACAAGCTAAATCCTCTAATCGATAATTAGGCCAAAGAAAGAGCTTTAATTTCATTAATTGATTTTTCTCTCTATTAAAATGGTTACTGTCATGCGAAACTTGGCTGCTGTCTTTTACGTCCTTTGCATTCCAAAATACTGGATTTCTATCTTCACCATTTCTATTCTTTGAATTAAAACAACTTAGAATTTTCAACTTTCTACGACGTCTAAACGAGAAAATATTTTCAGGAACAACCAAATCTAAATGATTTTTGTCTCTATTTTCAGTTATTCTTTGGTGTGATGAAATAGTTTCATCAAAATTCTTCTTAGAAACATATCTTTGTTCTTGGTATTTTTGATTAATTTGGTGCTTACTCTTATGAACCAATGAAATACCTATGGTTTGATACATAATAAATTGTGCATCGTTTTTTCCAAACAGACGAATGGGTTCTATAATCAATATTCCCTTTTTCATCAATTGGTTAAGAGTTAAATTCTTCTCAATCAGCATTATATCCAAACTCATTTCTCTATTTTGAATCGAGGGTATAGTAATTTGGGTTGGATCTATCAGTCTAAGCAGGAGACAATATACCTTGACATTATTGATCAGTCTTTGATTCAAAGTATCGTCCCATCTCAATTGAAAAAGCAAATAACGTTTCAGGAAGAAATCTAGTTCTGCTCTCGCGCTGCTTTTGTATTGTTTTTTCTTTTTCCCCTTTTTCATGTCTGATCTTGCATAATTTTCTTCACTATCTTTTTGTTGTGAGAGAACGGATCCAAGATTTCCTGGACTTGTGGGTTCTTTTTCTCCTTGATTTTCATGCTTTTTATTCGATGGTATCAAAAAACTTCCTTTTTGCTTTTGATTTATTTTTTTATTTTCACTACTATTTTCATTTTTATTCAAATTTGAAAGAAGTAATTTGCTTGGTATAAACCAAGGTTTGCTTTTATATGCATTATAAAGTAACACAAATTCTGGGAAGAACCAAGGTTCCAAATTCGCTATGCGACACTTTAGCATTTTTTCATTCATTCCCATCCAATCAAAAAATACTTTGTCGGAGTTTGGTGGATTGATTTCTGGAATCATAAGGTAAAAAAGATCTTTTTTAGGAATTATTTGAGTATTTTGATTCCCATTGCTGACCCAGGCCTCAATATCGCCTTTTTGTTTAAGATCAAAATTGAGAATGTTCCAATCAAAATATTTTCTATCGACCGTTTTTTCCATATATAGAATATGGACCTTTCCTAGATAATTATCGATAGGGATGTTCCTCAGTATATTTTCTTTATGCGTGTTATAAGAAATCTCTTGCTTCTTACGTCCTTGAAACGGAGATCTATAAAAAAAGTATTTCGTTTTATTTTCATAATTAAGAAATTTATATGATAAAAGATCATATTTATAGTATTTTTGCAAATTCTCTTTTCTTTTTTGATTAGATAATGAATATACTTCAATTTGTTTTTGTTTTTTGAAATCAATTAATTGGTCTTTTTCATATGAATGCCTTTTGCCAAAATTTTCCTTTTTACGCTGATGAACTGTATTGCGCCATTTTTCTGGTATTAATCTATACCATCTGCTCTGAGATAAATTGTATTGATAATATCCTCTTAACCACTTTTTCCATTGATTCATTTCATAACTCGGAAGTTTCTTATCCCCTAATTTCGAATCAACCATTCCTTGTATTTCAAAAGAATCCTTTATTTCAGGCGGGGGGATTCCTTGAGATTGAAGAACAGCTCTTAATTTATACGAGTTACTAACTTGGATTTGTGATAATTTGAAAAATACATATGCTTGTGACACATAGGATAAGTCATAAAAAATAGGTGAATTTTTTTGACTATTACTAATATTATCAAGTGACTTTTTTATAGTCGAAATAAATGGAATTAGATTTTTCTTAATTTTATTAATTCTTTCTTGTTTTCTTTCATTATTGTAAATGGATTTATCAATAATTTTTTTTGTTGATTCAAGAAAAAGTTCTGTATTCATTCTGGGAATATTAATGATACATAAAAATATATCTGTGTAGATTCTTTCAATGAAAAATTTCAAAAAAAGAGGTAATTTAGAGATTAATTGAGCATTTCTTTTTTTGAATATTTGCCATTTTTCGAATCTTTTAGCATTATAACTTGTTTTTTTAAGACTAATATTATTTATTCTTGGAGTTATTTTTTTTTGCTCTTTTATAATTCTTTCTATTTGATTTCGAATTGTACTTGTTCTAGTAGTCAAATCCTTGATTTTTTTTTCTGTTAATGAAGAATTTGTCCAATTCGTAGATGCAATTTCACTAAACGATTCGTGAATTAGCTGATTGCTTATTATAGAATCTTTTTCTTCTTTAATTTCACTTGATTCATATACTTCTCTTCCTGGTAATCGAAATAACAGAATTTTTGAAAGTTCTTTTATTATTTTTTTTATAAAAATAACACTTTCGATAACCCATTCTTTTGTTTCTTTTAAAACTTTTCGAAGTAATTTTATTTTTCTTTTAAAAACTATTAGAACTCGAGAAGACTTCTTTTTAAATTTTCCAATTTTTTTTTCAATTTCCTTAAAAATGGGTTTAAAAAAGGAAGGTCCTTTTCGGGGCGAACCAAAAGGAAGTTCAGTTTCCATTCCCCAAACTGTTAAAAAACAAAAATCATCTTTTTCTTTTTTCTTTTTCATTAAACCTTTCTTAGATGATCGTAGTTTCGATTTGTGCCAAGGTTTCAGACGGAAAGGAAATAAGATTTTTATCTGAATACCGTCTGTCAACCAATTTTTCGGAAATTCTGTTTCGGATAATGGAACACCATTATAGGTACATTTAACATGCATCTCTCTATTCCATTCCTGTAAATCCTCAAACCATTCGGGAAATTGAAATAGGAACATGCGTCCACTATTTTTTGCAATTAGCAATGAAGGTAATACAATATATTTTCTAAAAATAGATTGAGTTAGTAACATGCAACCTCTTATTACTTGTGTAACTGGAATGGTATCCCAGGCCTCTGCTATCTGTATTCGCTCTTTCTCCGTTCTTTTCTTCGTCTCTTTTTCTTCTTCTCTTTTTCTTTCTTCTTCTGTATACTCTACAATTTTGAATGCTTCCCCTTTCCCTACCCAATTTCTAAAAATTACTTTAATCAGCCCGGAGATATCAAAAGAAAAAAGAGGGGATTTTTCTATTCTGTCCAAAAAAAGAGGGGAATGTGCGTTTGCTTGAAACAATTCCCAAATAACT